TAGGTATTTGACCAAATAGGATCGTCCAGTTCCTATAGAACCTATCACTAAAATACCCCTAGAAGGGGATAGGGCTAAACGGAGCGAGAAGGGTTTTCCATGAGATGGGAAATGAAAACGATTAGCCCCACACGAGGTTTGTGAATAAGTGATTGTCTGATAATGAGCAAGGAATATCCGTCTTTCTGCTAAACAGGATCTATTGAACTCATAATTCATTAGATACTTTTTATGAATGTCAACTAAGTATCGTAAGTAAATTGATCCCGGTTGTTCAATCATTTGATAACCAGAGTCATTCTTTGATAAATGATCACTATGAGTCAGACTCAATAGAATTTGATCAATCCTTTTTTCTTTTTCGGTCGTTAAGGTGGAGAACTGAACCAAGAATTCTCTTTCTTCATCATCAACCAAATCACTGTTCGCGACCCAGGATTCTATTTTCTCATCAATCCAATCACCGTTCACCCCTTTTCTTTTTCTTATCAATGAATAGATCTCTTTACTTGTACGACTTAGATGTCTCGTATTTCTCGAAAAAGCGATTCGATTGATGGGATTTTGTATGATACTTCTGAGATCGATGAGATTGATATTCAAATATTTCTTCTTAGAACGTATTGATTTGACCCCATAAGCGGAACCACCAACCAATAGCATGTTGCCACCAGAAGCAGAAACCCGTATTTCTTCCAGAAAATCTCCTAATTGTTCCAGAGCAACTAGAAAGAGATTCTTTAACCAGAAAGAATTCAGTTCAGATTCAGATGTAGGATACCTATCCAAAAGTTTTCGCAACTCAATCATGTATGATGGAATCATCAAAGATTTGATCTTTTCTAACTCTGTCTGTAACTCACTAGAGGCTCGGGAAACAAAGAGAAGATGTATGCGAACGAGATATCCAGCAACAAGAAGAAGGAAAAGGATTGAATAGAGGAACTCCCGAGCATTTGTTAATCTCAGATATGTCCATATCAATGGAACGGGTGACTCATTATTTCGATGAATCGTTTCTTCGGACAGAAGGAGATTCTGTAAACACTTACTCGAAATCTCACTTATCAGACTCGAAATCTTACTTTTCAGAGTCAGAGTCCATTGTGGAAGAATCTTCTGAGGAATTGGCCATGATATATCTGATACATGCATAATATCTCTCAAAACGGATACAAATTTGTGCCTGCTACTTAGTATCCTTAGTATCGGCAATGGTTCTGAAAAAATCTCTAAAAGGGTGGTGAAATTTAGATATTTCCACCCTGTCGAAGTAAGGAACCATGGCATATATGTTTGGAAGAGATTCCATTTTGAGAGATTGAAAAGAGCACTATCTCGTTGAAAGGTTCTATACATCTGCCCTTTCTCAACGCATTTCTTTAGAGAAAGACTCCGTTTTTTTTTCCTCTTTCCAGATGGGAAATCCTTCTCAGAACATGGAGTGTGAATCAAATCCATGTTTGAATTGAAACTGAGATACTCATGCAAGTTCTTCCCTTCTGAATCAGATAGATTCATATCTGAAAGAGGCTGACAATAAGTTCTTTCAAAATTAACTATTTGTTCCTCTGTTAGAGGTGTTGTAGAAATGTCTGCGATCGAGTAAATAGCTCTACGAACGAATGGCTCGGATCGAATTGGAAAATGGAAAAATTTGTACAAGTTATACCTTTCGTCACCACTTTGTGTAAAATCGTTAGGTATAAATATGTCAGATACCTGTGACTCGATTGGCAAAATAGTCTCTCTCTCCCCAAAAATATGTTTTTTTTTACCGACGCACGAAGAAAATATTTTGTTGCGAATGAACAAGATAGTGAGGAATTGTCCATATGTAGGATCATAATTATTGATACGGGTCTTTTCCACATAAAAAGGGAATCTTTTGTTACAATAGAACCAGAAGCGATTTGGATCATTCAAGAATCGAAGTGGATTTGCTTTATAAAAAGAAGATATCAATGAACTTCTATGAAATGGTTTCACGGGATTCAGCCAATTGTCTCGATCATGGAATATCATTGATAAATAGGAATCCGTGTTATCAAAGGATTTCCTGCGATTATTTCTAGTATGGAATGAGTCAATCACCCACTTTGGTATCTTTTTGAAGCAAAATGGTAATCTTGTTCCTCCATTGATCAAGGATTTCGGTCTTTTGGAAGTATCATGATCATCCAATAAGAAGGGTTTCAATTTATTCAAATGAACGATTTGAACACCTATTGATTCTAACAACTGATTGCGGAGTTGATCATTCGGACCTTTCAATTCATAGATGTGGATCTCGGACCTATGAATGGGGGTATTCCCGATACTCACAAAGAAAAGGGGAAGTGACTTGGACAAAAAGAGAAGTGACTTGGACAAAAAGAGAAGTGACTTGGACAAAAAGAAACGAAGTGACTTGGACAAAAAGAAACGAAGTGACTTAGACAAATCTTGTTTGTCTATAACCTCGGACCAATCAATCGAATATTGATTAATACGTAACCGATCGAACACTACTTGAAAATGGTTCTTCTGTTCAGAAAGGAAATGTTCCAAATGTTCCTGGAAATTCTTGCTCCCATTGGACCATTTGTATCTATATACATCAGGATCCCGATTCATGGATCTCCCGGTTCGAGAAATAAGAGGATCAAACCATTTCTTCTGACTCTTTTTCAAATTCGATAAATGTTGGTTGATCGTATATTTCATTATAGTTATATGATTCAGAGTATCATTTCCTATTTGATCCCTTTGAATTCCATATTCGAAGTTGTGATCGGATCTATTCATTAAAAAGAATCGATTAGATACATTTCTTATGTACCCATAGATTTGAATCAGATTTCGGATCAATCTATATTGATTGACTGCCTCCATTATGTTGTTGCTAGCAAATACCGCTGTTTTTCGTTTTGGATCTTCCAAATCATTCCCGCAGTAGATCCGGGCCGATTTTTTTCTGATCCTTCGATAAAAAGATTCATTCTCTTCATAAAAAAGAGGAGGTAGAACCAATAAAGATTTCTTTTTCGATTCATCTCTGGAGTTGAATACCTGATTCAAGAATTTTTTTTGATCCAACCCGTAGGAATCAATAGAAAAGGCAAATCTCCTATGATACACCAGATCCGGCTCGGTTATTGATAGAGTGAATAGATCTGCCATTTCTTGAAATCTCTCTTCTGATTCAAAATCGTGGTGTAACGTGTATCCCCTTTTGTTCCGGTCATGGAATAGATGAAATAAATAAAAAAATGGATTTTTGTTCAAGAATGAAATAGGATGAATTGAGACGGTATTTTGTAAATACGTAATTATCTTGAATATATCAACCATTTCCTTATTTTCCGCTCGCCTGGAAGGGACAAAAGAAACATCTTGTTTTTTCTTAAAAAATTTCTGATCTCTGGTGGACCTCTCAATAGGATTCGAACCCAGATGAAGTTCTGACCATCTGTCAGAGAAAAAAGAACGAATTGATCTTGTAGGATTCCCAAGAAATTCTTCGATTTCTTCCGGAAGCAGATGATTATTCATCTGCTTCTCACGTTCCGTGAATAGCCGGGACATTGAGGAAGATCCAAAAAGGCATTTCGGGAATTGATCTGATTCTATCTCTGTTCGTTCCGTTTGAAGAAAGGAAGGATCCCAAAGAATCGATCTTTCTTTTAGTTGCTGAATCTCTGTTTGATCGATCAATGTGGGATATTCTGAATCCTCATTTCTAATGGAATCGAAATGATCTATGGATTGATCAGAAGATCCTTTCAATTGGCTAGAATCCCTTACTTGAACGAAAATAGATCTTGTGGAATCATATTGAATATTTGACAATACATTCCGTACCTTGCTAAAAAACCGATCCTTGTTTACCAACCACACATTGTCTAACCAAATCAAATTCTCTCTCGATACGTTCCTCAAAAAATCCGATTCGTGCTCATTCTTCCCCCAACTAACGAAGAGATCTTGGCGGAATTGCCACATATGAAATTGAGCACAATTTTGCAAAGAAATACCCCACTTGTTTCTCGAGAAGAGATGGGAAACATGCTCAATATCATTTGATTGAATAGTTGCCTCAGCTCCTTGTTGTTTGAAGAAACCCTCCCCTTCAATTGGTCTTTTTTCACGAAAAGCAGACATGAGATAAGAAATCAAGTCTTTCCCTAAGATTTCGAATAGCTGTCCCGAATTCAAGTTGATTATGTTTCGCTTCTTCCTCGAAGAAAGACAATCAAACAATTCCCAATCATGGTCCTTGCGGATCGGATCATCCGTATAGGATAAAAAAAGAAACTCCAGATATTTGCTATCTTTCTCTTTGAATGAGATCTCAATTCCTGCTACGGTTTCATTAGATATCTTACAACTAGAATCCCTTTTTTTTCCGATCCGCTTCCCCCACCTCCACCACCGTGAACTCCGGTTAGATTCAGGCATGATACACTTTTGATTTATTGGGAGAACCCAAGTATTTTCTTGCGGATCCATGAAACAACTCTCAGAAAGCTTTTTCCCTTTTGGAAGATACAGGAGCGAAACAATCAACCTATTGATATTGGAAGACCAAAAAGATTCTTCCAATGTCTCATTTCCAGGTCCAATGGAATTCATAGGTATAGGAAGAAGCCCCATCAAATAGAGATTTTTTCTTTCGACCATCTTTCGATTGTTAATACGAGATATAAGGACCGCTACTACAAGCAGTACTACACCTTTGATCATGAAATATCGATTGCTTGTTGAACCCTGCGAATCACGTGAAAGTAGGATACTCCAAATTCGGGGGTCAAAAAGTTTCATAAAGCGTTCTTGATGGAAAAAAATGTGAGTGAAAGATCCCACTGAATTGAATTTGATCCATGAATCTAAGAAATAGTGAGAATTCTTGATCTCTCTCAATATCTCTCTCAATTCGACGATCCAGGATTTGAATTGATGTCTCTTCATTGATATTTAGACCTCCTCCGGCGAAGATTGTATTTGAACTGGAATTTGTTTATTTACGATATATGATGTGTTAAGTTAAGCATCCCAATTGGAATTTGTTTATTTACAATATATGATGTGTTAAGTTAAGCATCCATGGCTGAATGGTTAAAGCGCCCAACTCATAATTGGTAAATTCGTAGGTTCAATTCCTGCTGGATGCACGCCAATGGGAACGTTTAATAAGTCTATTGGAATTGGCTCTGTATCAATGGAATCTCATCATCCATCCATAACGAATTGGTATGGTATATTCATACCATAACATATGAACAGTAAGAACTAGAATTCTTATCGATACTGGAACTCATAGGGAAGAAAATGGATTTATGGATGGAATCAAATATGCAGTATTTACAGAAAAAAGTATTCGGTTATTGGGGAACAATCAATATACTTCTAATGTCGAATCAGGATCAACTAGGACAGAAATAAAGCATTGGGTCGAACTCTTCTTTGGTGTCAAGGTAATAGCTATGAATAGTCATCGACTCCCGGGAAAGGGTAGAAGAAGGGGACCTATTATGGGACATACAATGCATTACAGACGTATGATCATTACGCTTGAATCGGGTTATTCTATTCCACCTCTTATAGAGAAAAGAACTTAAAGCAAAATACTTAATAACACGGCGATACATTTATACAAAACTTCTACCCCGAGCACACGCAATGGAGCCGTAAACAGTCAAGTGAAATCCAATCCACGAAATAATTTGATCTATGGACAGCATCGTTGTAGTAAAGGTCGTAATGCCAGAGGAATCATTACCGCACGGCATAGAGGGGGAGGTCATAAGCGTCTATACCGTAAAATCGATTTTAGACGGAATGAAAAAGACATATCTGGTAGAATCGTAACCATAGAATACGACCCTAATCGAAATGCATACATTTGTCTCATACACTATGGGGATGGTGAGAAGAGATATATTTTACATCCCAGAGGGGCTATAATTGGAGATACCATTGTTTCTGGTACAGAAGTTCCTATATCAATGGGAAATGCCCTACCTTTGAGTGCGGTTTGAACTATTGATTTACGTAATTGGAAGTAACCAATTAGGTTTACGACGAAACCTAGAAATCGATCACTGATCCAATTTGAGCACCTCTACGGGATAGACCTCAACAGAAAACTGTTGAGTAACGGCAGCAAGTGATTGAGTTCAGTAGTTCATCATAGAAAATTATTGACTCTAGATATATGGTAATATGGAGAAGACAAAATTGTTTGAAGCACGCACAGAACCGGAAGCGCCCCTTGTTTCAAAGAGAGGAGGACGGGTTATTCACATTTAATTTGATGGTCAGAGGCGAATTGAAAGCTAAGCAGTGGTAATTAAGATACCCCCGGGGAAAAAGAGAGATGTCTCCTACGTTACCCATAATATGTGGAAGTATCGACGTAATTTCATAGAGTCATTCGGTCTGAATGCTACATGAAGAACATAAGCCAGATGACGGAGCGGGGAGACCTAGGATGTAGAAGATCATAACATGAGTGATTCAGCAGATTTGGATTCCTATATATCCACTCATGTGGTACTTCATCATACGATTTATATAAGATCCATCTGTCTAGATATCATCATATACATCTAGAAAGCCGTATGCTTTGGAAGAAGCTTGTACAGTTTGGGAAGGGGTTTTTATTGATAAAAAAGAAGAATCCACTTCAACCGATATGCCCTTAGGCACGGCCATACATAACATAGAAATTACACTTGGAAAGGGTGGACAATTAGCTAGAGCAGCAGGTGCTGTAGCGAAACTGATAGCAAAAGAAGGTAAATCGGCCACATTAAGATTACCATCTGGGGAGGTCCGTTTGATATCCAAAAACTGCTTAGCAACAGTCGGACAAGTGGGTAATGTTGGGGTGAACCAAAAAAGTTTGGGTAGAGCCGGATCTAAGTGTTGGCTAGGTAAGCGTCCTGTAGTAAGAGGAGTAGTTATGAACCCTGTAGACCATCCCCATGGGGGCGGTGAGGGGAGAGCCCCAATTGGTAGAAAAAAACCCACAACCCCTTGGGGTTATCCTGCGCTTGGAAGAAGAAGTAGGAAAAGGAAAAAATATAGTGATAGTTTTATTCTTCGTCGCCGTAAATAGGAATATTGAAAATATCATTTTTTTTTATTTGAAAAAAAAAATGTAATGGGCGAACGACGGGAATTGAACCCGCGCATGGTGGATTCACAATCCACTGCCTTGATCCACTTGGCTACATCCGCCCCTTCTTTTCTAGCTAATAGCTAAAGGATTTTATCTTTTTTCCATTCATCATTATTGTATTTATTCTGACCTCCATACTTAACTTAGATCGAGATATTGGACATAGAATGCCAATCTTTAAAATAAAAAATGTAAAAAAAAAGGAGTAATACACTGTGACATGACACGTTCACTAAAAAAAAACCCTTTTGTAGCTAATCATTTATCGGCAAAAATTGAAAAACTCAACACGAGGGAAGAGAAAGAAATAATAGTAACTTGGTCTCGGGCATCTACCATTATACCCACAATGATTGGCCATACAATCGCTATTCATAATGGAAAGGAACATTTACCTATTTATATAACGGATCGTATGGTGGGTCACAAATTGGGAGAATTTGCACCTACTCTGTCTTTTACGAGACATGCAAGAAACGATAATAAATCTCGTCGTTAAGTTCATTTCTTATACTTATGTATTTAATATACATATATACAATCTAAATATCTAAATATGTTATACGTTATACAATATAAATAAATATGTATGCTATACGCAAAAAATTCAAATACTATTACAT